TGTACTGCGATTATATATATAGTTATAAATTATAGTTATAAATCGTTGTATTACTTATTATTTACTATATAATATAGTTTATTTACTATTACTATATTGATTGCAACGAAATCTTTCATAATTAAATTTTGAGTTAGCAACTTCTATTTTTTTCGTTCCTTTCTTCGTCTTCGCTTTGGATCGGAAAATAGAAGAGTTAGGTAAATCAAAAACCCAAAGGAGGTTCATGGCCAAGGGTAAAGATGTCCGAGTAACGGTTATTTTGGAATGTACCAGTTGTGTTCGAAAGGGTGTTAATAAGGAATCAACGGGTATTTCCAGATATATTACTCAAAAGAATCGACACAATACGCCTAGTCGATTGGAATTGAGAAAATTCTGTCCCTATTGTTACAAACATACAATTCACGGAGAGATAAAGAAATAGATCAAATTGAGTGCCTATGTGTCAACCTTCCAAGGAACATGAAAAAATTACGTAAAGTATATATTATTACATATATTTAAATATCAATAAATAAATATAAACAAACCCAATCCTATTTATTAATTCTATAAATCATTTTTGAATCGATCGGAATAGGATTTTAGAGATACGGAATAAACAAATCATGGATAAATCCAAGCGACTCTTTCTTAAATCTAAGCGATCTTTTCGTAGGCGTTTGCCCCCGATCCAATCGGGGGATCGAATTGATTATAGAAACATGAGTTTAATTAGTCGATTTATTAGTGAACAAGGAAAAATATTATCTAGGCGGGTGAATAGATTGACCTTAAAACAACAACGATTAATTACTATTGCTATAAAACAAGCTCGTATTTTATCTTCGTTACCTTTTCTGAATAATGAGAAACAATTTGAAAGAAGCGAGTCGACCGCTAGAACTCCTGGTATTAGACCCAGAAATAAAAATAAATAGGTTTCCTCTTCAATTGAATCAAAATTCCAACCCAAACTCAAGCGTAGGTTGATATTGATGTTTTGTTCGAAAAATCCGAGAATCAAAATTGGATTGTCGTATCGTAAGAAAAAAAAAGAATCGGGGAAGAAGAATAAATCTTTTTTTTATTGAGGGTGTTCGCTCATTTTGTTTTGACGACTTTATGATAATATTTTATCATACTATACTAATTTCTACTCTACCTTCCCGGAGTTCATTCTCCAGGGAACTCCATTCATTTAAAACATTCCGCTGGATTCGTTCCAATCCCCTTATTTTACAATCTCATTGGAAATCATATAAAGACAGTTCCTATTTGATATAGCTATTTGTGCAAGTATTTTACGATTAAGAAGCAACTGCCGCTTGTACAGATTGTGTATTAATCTACTATAACTATAAGATACCCTATTCCCGCGAATTACTGCATTTATTCGAGTGATCCACAAACGACGAAAATCTCTTTTTTTCCTATCTCTATCCCGATGAGCCGAAACCAAAGCTCTTATTTTCTGTTGAGTAATAGTTCGAGTAAGTCTTGAATGAGCCCCTCGAAAGCTTGATGCAAATAAACGAATTTTTGTTCTACGTCTCCGAGCTATATATCCTCGTTTAATTCTGGTCATTGAATAAATGAAACTTTGATGAATAACTAATTTGTTTACTTTCTTTCAGTTATTCTTTTCCCCTTTACTAGTCTATTAATAACAAAACGGATTCTCCCAATGTATAAACTAAAAATTCCAATGGCTTTTGCTACTATAACCTTCCCGACCACGATTTTTTCCTTTTTTTCTAGGCATTTCGCCTCGAAATAAGCAATTGAATTGATACTAGGTATAAAAAAAACATAGTCAATAAAAAAAAGATAAATGGATAAATAAACAAAATAGTGGTTTCCATCGTTTCTATGGTTACTTCTTAAACGGTGAGGTCCTCTCTATACACCGGAGCTCCTTCTTTAATTTAATCAATGCTATTGGTAACTTGTACAGTTCACGCTCTTTGGCTCTACCCATGAATTTTCCAGTAATAGGTCTTTCACAACCAGATCTACCTTATACAGTAACGGTATTTAATTATGAAGATTAGTTGGATAGCTGACCCTGTTAGTCCGTTCTTGCAAGAGTAAAAGCATAATCTTTCTGCTTTTTAAATAGGATTTCCCCCGCTTAATTGATAACCATTTGTTACCAATGGGGAATTTTTTCTCATCTTAAATTTTAAAAATGGAGGTGATTGGATTTGCACCAATTGAAACCATAAATTTCATACACAAGAGAAGGATATGATAGATCTATCTTTTTTAGTAGATATTGAATGGAGTTCTATTCTATTCACTGGTACTGATCATTGATACTTAAAAAAGGGTTTCCTTTCTTTTGTCTCAATCCATGATCTGAACGAGTCGCACATACACCCTAGTACATGTTCCTCGTCGCTGAGGACATCCCCGAAGCGCGGGGGATTTTGTGACATTTCTGATTGGCTGTCTTGTGTTTCTAATAAGTTGTTTAATAGTTGGCATGCTGAATCGTATACATAATGGGCTGGTTTAGATCAATCCTAACCGGATGATTATGAATTACTTGTATTTAATTTAATAGATTAATAGAATATTAAAAAGAAGATAAAATCTTAAATTGTGGATTTGCGTGAAATCACTGCTATTTTTTATTCAATCGCTACAAGATCAACAATTCCATGAGCTTGGGCTTCTGTTGCTGACATAAAAACATCCCTTTCCATGTCTTCCCATACAACCCATAGGGGCTTGCCGGTTCTTTGTACATAAACCCTTGTGATGGTTTCGCGAAGTTTCAGTAGTTCTTCCGCTTCCAGGATAAATTCTACCGTTTGTGCTTCATAATAACCACTAGCAGGTTGATGGATCATTACCCTGATGATATAACATACTAAAAATACTAAAAGGTTCTTCTATCTCGTATGATGAGGCGAAGAGAAACCATAAAGAATAATAAGAAAAAAAAGATAGAATTGAACAGCCGTACAGGCATTTTTTGTGCATTGCATACGGCTCCACAATGGAATTCATTTTTTTTACCTTTCATCCAAGAACGAGAAAATAAAATATAGGGTCTATTAGACCCCAGATCCGTAAATGATCCAATTACCACCCTTCTTTTTTTTTTTCGGAGGAGTTTAAAAATACTATGATGGCTCCGTTGCTTTATATATTTATTTCGTCTGTGATTTAGCAATCCCAAAGTTTCTTTTTTTTTTTTATTTTCGTACTCTTTCATAACATAAATATTGTTAATAGCCTTACGGTGTGAAAAAAAAAGTTTGTGACGCTGAAATGGGCCCACGATAGGTAAGAAAAAATAGGAAGTGCCCTTTCTTTATCTCATACTACTCTTTCGATACATAATCTAATATAAAAAAAACAATAAAAAAATTTTCATATCGAATTCGAAGTGCCATGCTATTATTACTTACTAATTCATATTTCATATGGCGAAGGCATAGTCTTCTTTTTTCTCTCAAATAAAAAACTCAATGGCGCCAAGCGTGAGGGAATGCTAGACGTTTGGTAATTTTTCCTCCGACCAGGAGAAAAGACCCCATTGAAGCGGCTAATCCTATGCATATTGTCTGTACATCTGGTCGCACAAATTGCATAGTATCATAAATAGCTACTCCGGGTATTACCCATCCGCCAGGAGAGTTTATAAACAAATAAAGATCTTTGTTATCATTATCCATACTGAGATATACCATAAGAGCAATAAGTTGATTCGAGATCTCGCTATCAACCACTTGTCCTAAAAAAAGTAATCTTTCTCGATAAAGTCGGTTGATTAGGATAAAATTGTATCCTTTAAGAGCCGTACAGGCACCTTTTGATGCATACGGTTCAACAAAAATCGCGAAAAAAATCAATGTGTAGATTCCAACCCTCTTTATTTTTTCATAGCAGGCTCTTTCTTTCTAACTTCTAATGAAGGGGCTTTTTCTTCCATTTTTAAAGAAAGATGAGTTTTGGCCCGTTTTCCTATAATAGAAAAAAATCCACTAAATTTATTGAACTAACTTTTCATTGATGTATTTTTTCATCGAGATCCAATCCAAATCACGATGTCATTTTCTTGTTCCTGAATGGGCTTCTTCAATTTTTTTAGGTTTATGCTCTACTCCGAGTAAAGATCTGCCCGATTTTGATTTGCACATATAGGACAAATGACCCCAATACCACGTCTTTTTTATGCGACTTCTTTTTTTTTTCAATTCATTTCTTTCATTTTCATGTTTTCCACTAAATATTCGACGTATTCATCATATTATTCGATTGATTAACAGTTTTAAATCACTTCTATTTAGATTTAAATTTTTAAATTTATAAATGGAATCCTTTATTTTATGATATAAGTGGTAATCATAGATATATTACCAATTGGGTTTTTCTAAACGGAGCCTTGATACTTCATTTTACTGGTCCAACCAAGCCAACCATAAATCATTCTAATCGATAATATTAATCTGGAGACTCTCCCAAAAATGGATCTAATTGCACTTCACGCTACAAATTTTTGATAATTCAATCAATCTTTTTTGGGCGAAACAGAGGATATCTCGATCGGGGGAGAGAACGGGGAAATCCCATATGACCCAATATATCTGACAAGTCGCACTATATGTCAATCCAAGATGCAGCGCCATCTCCAGGATTTTTAAAAGGTACTCTTGGGACACCAATAGGCATTAAACGAAAGAAAAAAGAATTAAGTACTATATTTCACTTTGATGTGGAAGCGTAACAATGGGGTTATTGTCTTAATAATATTGGCCTTTATCCAATTTTATACATAGATTGAATAAGGCCATAAAATAAAGGAAAATTCTTACGCATAGGTCCTTTGAATGATGACCAAATATGGATGCATTCGCTCATAGAAAATTGGGTCAACCCCCATTGCGTATTGGTACTTATCGGGTATAGAATAGATTTGCTTCCCTTTTTTCCTACGAACGGAATCATTCCATTATTACTAATTATTACTAAAATAATAGAACAAACTGTAATTCCTTTCTACGAAATAATCCACTGAAAGGGGGAGATCCATAGCATAGTTTTTTCTAATGCAATAAAGTTACATAGTGTCTATTTTTCGTTGATATAAGGGGTATTTCCATGGGTTTGCCTTGGTATCGTGTTCATACCGTCGTATTGAATGATCCCGGTCGTTTGCTTTCTGTCCATATAATGCATACAGCTCTGGTTGCTGGTTGGGCCGGTTCAATGGCTCTATATGAATTAGCAGTTTTTGATCCCTCTGACCCCGTTCTTGATCCAATGTGGAGACAAGGTATGTTCGTTATACCCTTCATGACTCGTTTAGGAATAACCAATTCGTGGGGCGGTTGGAGTATTACAGGAGGGACTATAACGAATCCGGGTATTTGGAGTTACGAAGGTGTGGCCGGGGCACATATTGTGTTTTCTGGCTTGTGCTTCTTGGCAGCTATCTGGCATTGGGTGTATTGGGATCTAGAAATATTTTGTGATGAACGGACAGGAAAACCTTCTTTGGATTTGCCCAAGATCTTTGGAATTCATTTATTTCTTTCAGGAGTGGCTTGCTTTGGTTTTGGCGCATTTCATGTAACAGGGTTGTATGGTCCTGGAATATGGGTGTCCGATCCTTATGGACTAACCGGAAAGGTACAATCTGTAAATCCAGCGTGGGGTGTGGAAGGTTTTGATCCTTTTGTTCCGGGAGGAATAGCCTCTCATCATATTGCAGCAGGGACATTGGGCATATTAGCGGGTTTATTCCATCTTAGTGTCCGTCCGCCCCAACGTCTATATAAAGGATTACGTATGGGAAATATTGAAACCGTCCTTTCTAGTAGTATCGCTGCTGTCTTTTTTGCAGCTTTTGTTGTTGCTGGAACTATGTGGTATGGTTCAGCAACTACCCCCATCGAATTATTTGGTCCCACTCGTTATCAATGGGATCAGGGATACTTCCAGCAAGAAATATATCGAAGAGTTAGTGCCGGGCTATCCGAAAATCAAAGTTTATCAGAAGCTTGGTCTAAAATTCCTGAAAAATTAGCTTTTTATGATTACATTGGCAATAATCCGGCAAAAGGGGGATTATTCAGAGCGGGTTCAATGGACAACGGGGATGGAATAGCTGTTGGGTGGTTAGGACACCCTATCTTTAGAGATAAGGAAGGGCGTGAACTTTTTGTACGTCGTATGCCGACTTTTTTTGAAACATTTCCGGTTGTTTTGGTAGACGGAGACGGAATTGTTAGAGCTGATGTTCCTTTTAGAAGGGCAGAATCGAAGTATAGTGTCGAACAAGTAGGTGTAACTGTTGAGTTCTATGGTGGCGAACTCAATGGAGTGAGTTATAGTGATCCTGCTACTGTGAAAAAATATGCTAGACGTGCTCAATTGGGTGAAATTTTTGAATTAGATCGTGCTACTTTGAAATCCGATGGTGTTTTTCGTAGCAGTCCAAGGGGTTGGTTTACTTTTGGGCATGCTTCGTTTGCTCTGCTCTTCTTCTTCGGACACATTTGGCATGGTGCTAGAACCTTGTTCAGAGATGTTTTTGCTGGTATTGATCCAGATTTGGATGCTCAAGTGGAATTTGGAGCATTCCAAAAACTTGGGGATCCGACTACAAGAAGACAAGTAGTCTGATGCAATATTGCTCTGTTATTTTTCGCTTCTATTTTCTGTTTGTGATTTGACATAGGGTACTGGATAAATCTTGATTTAAACCGCTGCCTTTTCTTTGACTCTTGTTCTTTCTTTATCCGGGAGATGATCCCAAATAAACAGGTATGGAAGCTATAATTGTAAACCACGATCGAATTTATGGAAGCATTGGTTTATACATTCCTCTTAGTCTCGACCCTCGGGATAATTTTTTTCGCTATCTTTTTTCGAGAACCGCCTAAAGTTCCAACTAAAAAAATGAAATGATTTTTCTTTATCCCAATTGAAGTAATGAGCCTCCATTATTGGTAGGCTCATTACTTCAATTAGTCCCCGTGTTCCTCGAATGGGTCTCTTAGTTGTTGAGAGGGTTGCCCAAAAGCAGTATATAAGGCGTACCCAGTAAAACTTACAAGTAAACCGGATATAGAGATGGCGACTAGGGTTGCTGTTTCCATTATTATATAATTTCAAGACCACACTGGATCTATAATAAGATCGTTTATTTACAACGGAATGGTATACAAAGTCAACAGATCTCAATGAATACAAAATAGCATTTATGGCTACACAAACCGTTGAGGGTAGTTCTAGATCTGGTCCAAGACGAACTGTTGTAGGGGATTTATTGAAACCATTGAATTCGGAATATGGTAAAGTAGCTCCTGGATGGGGAACGACTCCTTGGATGGGTGTCGCAATGGCTCTATTTGCGGTATTCCTATCTATTATTTTGGAGATTTATAATTCTTCCGTTTTACTGGACGGAATTTCAATGAATTAGATTCACAAGAACTAGGAAGCCCTGGTTTTTCAACACAAAAAGTGAAGTATTTAGGTCTCGTATTTTTAGCCCAT